CGACGGGATTGGGAATTTCCGCGGTCGAAAATTCGGACTAAACTATCCTGATGCGGCTGATTTCTTTTCTTTTATTTGGAGCTGGGATTTGGTCGTTTCCACATCAGTTATTGAGAGAGACAAACAAGTAAGCGGCTTGAGGCGTCTTTTCGCTACTTTCTTATGAGATAAAGAAGAAAAGCCCCATCTGAGATAAATAGAGATTTTCATGAATTCGGAGCCTGGGATATGTATTTCCGAAATCCGTTACCTCATTTCCCAATCTAGTTTTGGCAAGTTAAGCTCCGGTGAGATATTTATCCCAGCGTTGGGATGCTTCATTCGATGTGAAGCCAATATTGAAAACCCAGCGTAGTCGTAATTGAAAGGGGCAAAAAAGCAGAAGCAGATACGGATGATAAACAGAGCTTCTTTTTTCCTGCTCGAAATAGTTTTTATGAGTCCTACGCCATAGGAATAGGATATGAGCGGAGGTTACAGATTGCCCAATGTGTTTGGCCTATTTGTTTCCCCAGCTCCACCCAAGAAGAAACTGTGAGGCAGTTTCAGTTTGGCAAGTCCCCAAATTCAATTGAAAATAGTTTTCGAAGAATGTTGCAAGGGAGTCGAGGCTGCCTCCGCCTTCACCTAACATCCTTGTAGCCTCATAACTATACTTGGTATACCAGCACCCCACCCCTGCCAGTGCTAACTCCCCTTTTGCTAGGCTTTCGATCTTTCTTACTCATAATCTTCTAGATATGGGATTGCTAGTAACAACTGATGGTAGAAACGGCTTGACCTCCCCGAGCTCTTGTGGTACAATTTTATCCCCGCGGAACTTAGACTTCCGATTCGGTTCGCGGAAGAGGGGTAGTGGAATGCAGTGGGGCTTGACCGGTGGCTCGTGACGGAACAGGCTGACTAAGCTGCAATCGACTAAACAAATAACCTATTAACCTTAACTTATTTCCCTTTCTCCTCTTTTTTTGTATGTATCCTTGGTTTTTTTTTTCACTGCCACTTCAGCGTCGTCGTCGCTGGCAAACTCCAGATAGTGGTCGGATCCTACCTACTCCATACTTTGGCTCACCCACTTATTGGGGTAGTTCGTTAGCGTTAGGTTGCTGGATCCTCTCCAAGTAGCCTCGTCGAAACGAAATAAAGAACGAGAGTGAGATATCGAAACTGTCTTCGTTTCAAAATGAATTCCTTATCAAAAAATGATTAATGATGCGGATAAGCTGATACCGACTCGTCAATCTCCTCCATACTCAATCCGTATCATATTACTTGCACGAAAACAAGGAACTCGTTAACAAATCTACCCATCGATTTGATAGATTTTTCATCTTTCTATCTGGGTTGCTTACTAATAACAACGGGATCCGGGAAAGGAAATGAGTGGGGCGCAAAGCCGAAGCCTTAAAAATGAATTGAAAAGGATTTAATTATTTCTTTTTTTCTTTTGTAAATTCTTTTGTATTTGTAGTTGAAAACAATTGGGAGGAATTTTGGACTTTTTCCCCCAGGAGTAATTGAATGACGAGGAGCCGTATGAGGTGAGAATCTCACGTACGGTTCTGTATAGTGACATTGGAGCTGTCGACCATTCCACGACTACACCAAAAAAACCCAACTCTGCCCTACGTAAAGTCGCGAGAGTTCGATTAACCTCCAAGTTTGAGGTAACGGCTTACATACCAGGTATTGGCCATAATTTGCAGGAACATTCGGTGGTCCCCGTGAGAGGCGGAAGGGTCAAAGACCTACCCGGTGTTAGGTATCACATCGTTAGGGGAACCTTAGATGCTGTAGGGGTGAAGGATCGTAAAAAAGGGCGTCCTAGTGCGTTGCAGAACATTGTCACAACTTGTATCATTGCAACGATTCCGTATCAGTTGTTCTGATATGTTAAATGTGTAGCCGACCCAGCATTGCCAGGGGACCGAAGCCTGCTACCGCAGAGATTGATAGAGATTAATTATTATCTATCTATTTGTATGAAACAACTTGGTGTCTAAGGTGTTCTGTTCCAGCAAGTTGAGTTTTACCTGGACTCTCACCTAGAAAATCTTAGGACCTCTTTTCCTCTTGGAACAGGTTTAGATTACGACTACGGAGATTCGGTGAAGGCTTTATGCACATCTACTGATTGGATTGAGAAACCTACGGACATTCCTAGTAAGATAACTGAATTGCAAGATTTTCTTCTTTCATATCTAGACTTTGACTTCTTTTATCCGTGGAATAGGAGAAAACGGATACTCAATGTGCGATGAGTAAATATGATTTGGATCCTAAAAAATAAATGGTTCAAAATCATTTGAATAGTTTCTATTCAATCATGTGGAAAGCTGTATTCGACGAAAGTCGCACGTGCAGTTTGGAGGGAGATCCTCGACTAACCGGTGGATCCACCCTACAATATGGAGTGAAGAAGCCAAAATAGTAGCTTGAGATACCATTGAAATAAAAGAATTGATTGAAATCTGACATATTTATATTTGTAAACTTGTGTTACATCGGAGCAGTGTAGTGAACAGAAAGAAAAATATCGAATCAGATCCAATTTATCGTAATCGATTAGTAAATATGCTAGTTGATCGTATCCTGAAAAATGGCAAGAAATCACTGGCTTATCAGATTTTTCATCAGGCTATGAAGCGGATTAGGTAAAAGACAAATAGGAACCCACTGTCTGTTCTGCGACAGGCGGTGCGCGGGGTAACTCCCGATGTAGTGACAGAAACCAAACGTGTAGGTGGATCAACTTATCGAGTTCCCGTTGAAGTAGTACCGGCAGAGGGAAAAGCTTCGGCTATCCGGTGGTCATTAATTGCGTGTCGAAAACGCTCAGGTCGAAGTATGGCTTCAAGATCGAGTGATGAATCAATGGATGCCGCCAGGAATTCCGGTAGTGCTATACGGAAGAAAGAGGAGACTCATAAAGTTGCGGAAGCTAACAAAGCTTTTGCTCATTTCCGCTAGTTTCGGATTCGTTCCAATCCACAATCTTTCCGTTGTGGATTGGAACCGGGGCACAAACCACCGGGGAATCAAAAAACACTATGAAGAAATGGTTGAGTGAGGAGTCAACGATGAATAACGGGTGTCCAAGCCACAAGTGGGGATCGGCAACTACTTTTTTCTAGGTTGTTAATTATTATACTCCTCCTAACCTAATGGGATAGCGGGGGGGGGGCCAATGCAGAGTTGCGGAGTGCCTCGCAAAGAGGCTTGACGCGTGACCTTTTTTTCAGAGACTGAAATTGATTGAGGCGCGCACCGCATACCGCATGGAGTAGAAATTTCATTCTTTTTTGAAAAGGGAAAGCCTTGTTGTAAAACAATGGCTAAAAATTGTTTGAGGTATCAATAGGAAGCCCCCATATCCGAGAATTCTGGGGACTCAATTAATTTCGGTTGACACAGGTAGGTTTTTGTGATATATTACAAATTAACAAGCTTACTAGCCTGGGGAATCACTAATTATTTCTCGAAAACCGAAAATTACCATGACCGCAACTTTAGAACGACGCGAAAGCGCAAGCCTATGGGGTCGCTTCTGCGACTGGATCACCAGCACCGAAAACCGTCTTTACATCGGATGGTTCGGTGTCTTAATGATTCCCACCTTACTAACCGCAACCTCTGTATTCATCATTGCTTTCGTCGCAGCTCCTCCTGTAGATATTGACGGTATTCGCGAACCCGTTTCTGGTTCTTTGTTATACGGCAACAACATTATCTCTGGTGCTATCATCCCTACTTCTGCAGCTATTGGGTTACATTTCTACCCAATCTGGGAAGCAGCTTCCGTCGATGAATGGCTTTACAATGGTGGTCCTTACGAACTTATCGTTCTTCACTTCCTACTTGGTGTAGCTTGCTACATGGGTCGCGAATGGGAACTAAGCTTCCGTTTAGGTATGCGTCCTTGGATCGCTGTTGCGTACTCGGCTCCTGTCGCAGCTGCTGCCGCCGTCTTCTTGATCTACCCAATTGGTCAAGGAAGTTTTTCTGACGGTATGCCTCTAGGCATTTCTGGTACTTTCAACTTCATGATCGTCTTCCAGGCTGAGCACAATATCCTTATGCATCCCTTCCACATGTTGGGTGTAGCTGGCGTATTCGGCGGCTCTCTATTCAGTGCTATGCATGGTTCTTTGGTAACTTCTAGTTTGATCAGAGAAACAACTGAGAATGAGTCTGCTAATGCAGGTTATAAGTTCGGTCAAGAAGAAGAAACCTACAACATCGTAGCTGCTCACGGCTATTTCGGTCGCTTGATCTTCCAATATGCTAGCTTCAACAATTCTCGTTCTCTACACTTCTTTTTAGCTGCTTGGCCCGTAGTAGGTATCTGGTTCACCGCTTTAGGCATTAGCACTATGGCATTCAACTTGAATGGTTTTAACTTCAACCAATCCGTGGTTGACAGCCAGGGTCGTGTTATAAACACCTGGGCTGATATCATAAACCGTGCTAACCTAGGTATGGAAGTCATGCATGAACGTAACGCTCATAACTTCCCTCTAGACTTGGCTTCTGTTGAAGCTCCTTCTATGAACGGATAATATCCGTCTGGCTATGTAGCACAACTGGATACCAAATCTCTTAACTCCGGAGGGGGAGGTTTGGTGTCCAATGAGGTGAAGGTTCGTGCGGTAGAACGAATGAAAAGGGTGATAACAGCTTGTCACAATTTCACAATTATCAGTTTCCAACCTTGAATTCTGAAAACTATTTGGAATATCCTTCTGTGATTTAATAGATTACGAAGTTTCCTACTCCGATTTGCAGAATGCTTGTAATCCCCCACCCCAATTTTTTTGGATGAAAAAAAAAAATTGAGATTGCATTCCTCATTTCAAAGATTTTCTATTGTCTTGTTATATACATAAAGTTAATATGTATGTGTATCAACCAAAGAACCTACCTAGCTTGCCTAACGGATAGATCTCGTTCACGTCCGGGGGGGGGGGGGGGCCAACTAAATCAACAGAGGGGGCGGACGTAGCCAAGTGGATCAAGGCAATGGATTGTGGATCCATCACGCGCGGGTTCAATCCCCGTCGTTCGCCCATCCAATTGGGTAATTCGATCCCATCGCTCTGCTTGCGACAGGGAGGAATTGTTAAGGTGGGTGGGATATGTGTGGGTCTCCCCGACAATAACGACTTAGAATTCCCGATCTAATTTAAGTTTCGGATACGACTATTCACAGAAATCACTAGACTCGTCTGAAATATTTATTCCACTCTATCTTGAAATTTCCTAAATTATTGGTATAATAAATGTGGGAAATAGATAGTCTCTACCGCATAGAATTAATATGAAAAAGGAAAATGAGGTAAAAAAGGTGGCAAAAGAAAGAGTAGGAAGTCCAGATTTTTCATCTAAAATTTCGGAGTTAGTGGAAGTCAGTCTATTAGACCACTTCTTCGAATCATTGAAAAACCAACATCTCGAAGAATTTTTAATTAGTCCATCTTCCAATTATCAACCTTTTATCAGATTATCTGACTTGTGATTTCTGAGTTCACTATTTTTACGCAATCTGCGTGATTCACTAAGAAGAGGTAGTGGCATCACCCTGGAGATGCTGATGTTGCTAACAATACCAATTTCTATGCATTGCCTGAGTGACAAAAGGTCGATCGAAAGAAGTTTCGTATTAGCGGGAGTCATTAATGGGGGTGACGGAGTAATAAAGAAACAAGCGGAAAATTCTGGTGACTTCTCCTGCGACTGCTTTCCCCGATTCGAAAGATCTTTATCTGTTGGAAAGAATGGAAAGAGGGGAATACCTGTTTCCCACTACTTAAGTTTGAGCGAAGATATTTCTGCAGGTTCAATGATAAAAGGGAAGCTAGTTCGTCATGATGCTATGATTCCTCTGGTTTCCGGTAGATGGAAGGCATGCATGGTGAGGGATTCACTCCTTGGCGGAGATATATCCAAGGATGAGACTGAAAGGATTCAGGCATTTTGTAGGGGTAGGTGTTTACAAAATTCAAGTAGGTTTTTCAAATTCTATAATTATCTGGTAGTTTCCAGAAACAACCAAAGTGATTTCGATTCGTTATTCTTTTGGGAAAATCATAACAAGCGAGATCTGGGTCGGTTACAAGCAACACAATTGAGAAACGACTCATTAAGTCCCGTAGTATTAAACTCCTATGACAAGGCGTTACTTGAATCCGGAAATTCAGCAGATCACCAGGGGGATGGATCGGGATTTTATTCCGAGCGAGAAGCCTTTTCCGACTTATCTCCATTTACGTCTCGTGAAGAGACGACGTCGTTTCGTGGCTGTATATCCGGATTAGATTGTGACGAAAATGGGGAAGAATTTTCCATTCTACACACTTATTTACAAATAAAAAATGGATTAATAAATCGACTCACCAAATTTCTCTCGATAATTGAGAAATCAAATCTGATTTTTGGTGGGGCAGTAGTTATTGACGTCAGTAATAGCGTCAAATCTGGGAAAGGATTTCCATTGAAAACGAAGGGTGACACGCCGCTTACTCAAATATCTGGCGAGAAACTTGGGCTAGCGGGTAGCAGACACCTCAACCTCAATGAGATTTTTCCAAACTATTTTCAAATCTTCTTAGGTATACCTAGAAAAATAAGTAATCGAAGTGAAAATACTACTTTTTTAAACTAATTGAAAAAAAGGGGTAACATACATTCAATATATTCTTTAGTTAGATTGTATGGACGAAATAGAATCATACCTCTCTACTCAACATACATATTTCTTTTCTATGACTATTTCTGCGCATCATTTACTGAATATTTTCCCCAAATCAAATATCGGTTGGATGGCTGGGCGGGGAGCGGGGAGTACACCGGTGTAACAGGAATTGCAACTGAATAAATAGTATTGAAATGGAAAGATAACGTAGAGCGCCTATTGAACGAATATTTTACCTCTCAAATTGATGAGTATAGAAATGTTCAGTCAAATGTGCATAGATGGCTCGATACGACCGGGGATTCGTCTTTTTTCCCTGTCGGGGAAGTCTTAAAGTATGACTTGGGGGAATCAATTTGCCGTGTATCAGTAATAAGAAACGAATTACTAAGTAATATTGGTGTCAGTCTCGGTAGTAACAATCAACAGAACGAAAAAGATTTTCATCGATTTCTCAATGCTTTTTTTCTTTATAAAATGATTGTTGCTGAGGTTACTCGCCAGAAAGCTTTGATATATACCATTGATTATTGCATCGAAAAATTGAACGATATAGATCTCGAGAAATTGAACAAGATAGATCTCATGAAGCTTGATCTTCTATCAAGTTTATTCGATGGTTACATTGACGAACAGATACTTTTCCTCAAAACAATTCTTGGGAGAAAGAAGAGTTTATTCACTGAATCCAAACTGTTAGTGAGTAGGAAATCGGTAGGCTCTTCGACCGAGCTGGAACCTGCAGTGAATCCTACTTCTCTCGGGTTGCCCCGCATCGAATCCATCCGAGCAGGATTTTCAAACGATGCTCTTTCCATTACGGGGAGGCAATTTTGGAATCCGTTTCTGCATGATTTAAACCGTGGGGGAGGTTCAACTAGAGATATTGGTGGGAATATTTCGAGATACATTTCCGATCAGGTTAATAAACTAAACTTTCTAGACGATTCACCTATACGGAACTGTGCCGGAAGCCACTTCATTCCGAGAATCAAAAGGGATTTTCTTATTGGGACATGCAACAGTAGTTATCTCAACGTCCTAGAAAACTTCTATGCGGGCTCCAAAGATGAAACCGTCTCATCTAGTATCGTCTCAATTATTCATCCCCAACTGTCGGATTCGTTGTCATCCAATTTATCGAGACAAACAGCAGGGGAGGTTGCTGGCCACGTACTCACACCAATTCAATTTATTTTGTCTAATTTGCATGAATCCACAGCATTAGTAACTCACTCAGATGGACTTTCCAATTCTATTTCGGATCTAAAGGGGTTACTGGCGAGTTTGAACTCATCTCCTCGTGAAACGATAGAGTCATTTCTATATTCGTGCAGTAGCACTGGAGTTTCTTTGGGGAAGACGTCGATAAACTCCGATTCATCGTCGGATCAGCGACCCCAATCCCGTCCCGAGAATCTGGTATCGGATCGGGTCTATCAAAAGAATTTGTCTATTAGGTATTTCTGGGAACCGGAAGAAGTGGAAACATTTTACTGGTCGCTAAGACTCCCACTATGCAACGATGTAACATCGAGATCTCTAGCAGAATCGATTGGAAAGGAGGTTGCGTGCGAAGATACGGACTACGCGGATCAATCTATCCGGAAAGAGGCTACTCGTCCATCCCACTTTATCAATTTCAATGAATTATTAAAAGATTTGAACAGATATAAGATCTCTTGGATCTTTTGGAAAGACAATATCGGTGAAAAGTGGAGCTTATTTAGAGATTATATACCTTGGTTTTTTACCCCCACCTGGTGGAGATACTTCTATGATCCGATTAGAGAAACATATCCAGAAATAGTACTTAAAATAAGTTATGACTCAAGTCATAATTTACCTAGAATTTATAAAATAATTGCTGAGGATGTAGTAGATGGCGCGAAAACCTATTTAATCCAAAGACTGCAAAGCCTAGGATTGAGATTTGACAACGATTATATCAATACCATAGTATCCGAGATAGGTCTTCTTATTTTCGAAGAAATTCCTGATGAAGCGGAGATTTCACATTCGGGAGGATGGTCAGTATCTCAATTTTCCAATAGGTCTATCTTCTATTACTTCATTCTCTCAGTATTAATTGTTCTCGCATTATTCAAACACCCTTTGTCTGCCGTTTCGGGTTTCAATTTCTTTCATTCATGGAAACGTTTCGATACCATCGAATATCTAACAGACCCAATGCGTAGATCCTATTTGAAAGAGGTAATGTATTCCCCTTCGACAAGCTAAATGTCAACGAGAGATCTACTAATCTATTCTTTGAATAGATTCTTGAATTATATAAATAATATAATCTTTTTCTTCTTTGTGAAAAATGAACTCGATTCATGGATGTTTCATAAAGAAAGCTCTGATATCCTAGATAGTAAGAAAGAACTACTGACTCAACATTTAGTGACGAATAAAATTCTTCATAGGTATGTGTCGAAATTGAATTCCAACTATGATTTATTGAGCGACGAGATTTCTCGTGAACCTTATCCACAAGAAAGATCTAATGTCTTGGCATACTTACTTCAATTCTGGCAAAATGATCTACTGAGTCACAAGATCCGTAAGTTGGATCCTGCAGAGAAGTGGGCTTTTTCCGCCCTCGAGAGAAATATTCTACTTTCAGCAACAACGAGACGAGGAGGCAGTCTACTAAATATGCCATGTCATGACATACCTATCTCACTCCAATCGGGATTATTACCATCTAAAGGAATTTTGCTAGTAGGACCCATAGAAACTGGCCGATCTTCCATTATTAGAGATGTAGCATTCGATTCCTACTTTCCAGTGGTGAAACTACCACTGAAAAAGCTGATATACAACCGATCCTTTTTTAACAATGCACGTGGAAATTTCATCTCGAAAGAAAGCGTACACCGATTAAATCTCGTTTTTGAAATGGCGAGAGAGATGTCTCCTTGTACACTATGGATTCAAGATATTCATGAATTGAATATTCATCGTTCGTATCATAAGCTAGAAGCTGATCCCAAATTCTTACTTTGCCAAATATTGAAAAGTATTGGTGACAGGCGCAGCAATTCCAACATCCGCAGGAATGTTGTTATCGCCACGACTCACGTACCTGCGAGGATAGATCCAGCTCCAATAGCTCCGAACCGGTTAAACTAATTAGTAAATTTTCGAAAATCCAACGGGTATCAACGTCACAAAGAATTATCAATTCTATTACGTATCAAAGGTTGCGAAATGGAGGCTAATCCGCCTCTTCCCTCTACTGAAGGTACTGGGTTTGGAACTACGGGTTATAGTAGACGAGATTTATTCCTTCTTGCTAGTGAGGCGTTATTAATAGGTACTTCCAAAAAAAGTAAGATTATATGCAGCGACGCAATTGAATTAGCTTTGCATAGACAACATTCGACTGCTAGTGATACGGGCAATGGGATAGAATCCGATTCTGAATGGGAAATCTTTTCCTACGAGATAGCGGAAGCTACTTCAAAGAATAGTTTGATAGATACTTGTCTCGCAAATACATATATCGGTCGTAACGCGTTGAAAATGCGATTTTATTATTTGTCTAACTGGTATGTGGAACCTTCAATAACCAAGTCAACATTTAATGAATTCACTCTATTTTCGCATATCCTAGGGATACTAGCTGGATTAGTAGCTCGTGATTCGCTCCAAATGGATATGGGAAAGAAAGAAAATTTCATTGTTATCGACAAACTCGTAGAGAATGACTTGAACCTAGCTTGTGGTGTACTAGAAAACCTCTCGACTAATTTCTCACGTTCAGAAATTTGTAAACACGAAAGTCGACACAGTAATAGTCTTTCCCTTTCCGTCCCTATCGCTAAACCCAAGTATTGTTCAGGTGTAAACTCTACAAGTCGTTCTTCTAAATTTATGAGAAGGGGGGGATTTAGCAGTCTAACCGACTTCGAACTGCAACAGTCACCCGAACTAATAAACTCAAGTCCGACGGAAGTGTCGCGTGAGATCACTTGGTCCCATAAAGCTTGGCGTCTCCGTTTCCTGCGAGGCGGGGCTTATGAATTGATGAGGGTATTATCTGAACCCAATCATTTGTATAATTTAATTCTCCTCTACCAAAATCGGAATTATATACCCCAACAAGATTTCGAATTCAATAATATTAGGGGTGACAAAAGTAAATGGTGTGAGAAAAGCGGATATCTATTCAGTTTTGAAAAATCTGCGACTAATGTGACAGATAAATCTATTAAAAGATTGGAAAACCGGTTTGATAATATGCTGTTACGCGAACAATTTACCGAATTGGGAATATCCGGCGACTCATCTAATGAATATGAAACACACTGTAATCGATTCGACGAAACGACTCGACTCTTTGGGGGGCGCTTCATCTGGGACCCCATGCTTCTGTTCCAGCCAGATCCTAACATTCCTCCCTCGCGTCGCAGCTTGTTGCCGACGAAAGAACTGGCGCGGAGGCTTTACACCATTTACGGCATGAGAAGGCAGCACCTTAATAAAATGTCAAATAAAAAAATTAAAAATTTCTTTCTCTATCGTGAAGATAATCCGAAATTGAAACCTGACTCATCTATTAAGCGGTGGAATAATCTCCCTTTGGACGGAGAGGAGCGAGATTCCGAATACGTCAAAGAAACTTCCTCTATGGATATACATCTGCAATATCCGCAGATATTTAGTCCCGCTCGCTTTGATTCCTACATGGTAGCAGAAGATTTCCCAGAGCGATTTATTCGGTTTAGGCTTCTGGTTCACAGAAACAAATGGATGAGGCGAAGCCGCTGCCCATTTCAGGATTTTCTTATCTATAATATGTTGCTTGAAATTTATTAATATCTATTCAATCCATTCTGGTTTGGTGGGGCGTCACTGGATCGAGCGACGAAACAAATTTCTCATGAAAGTTCATAGAACAAATCTTAGATACCCCTCATTCTGTCTAGATCTCTAGCAATATAATTAGAAGCCAAATCAGTAAAAGGAAGGTCTATATTTTCCTTTTACTGATACAAATCATTTTATTGCAACATCTTAAATGGTTAAGGAACTGAAGACCATTTCTTATATGAGTCTTTTATGAGTCTTTCTGCTTAGAAAGAAGATTGAGAGGGAGCAATAGCTTATTCCGTAGGACTTTTGCAAAACAGCTTTTCAACACCACGCTTGGAATAGATCCTCTATTTTATAAAATTGTGGATTTACTTCCCTCCCCAGATGACTGATTGATTCGCCCATTCCAATCGCTCGATACACCGGAATTTAAGTGGGGGCCCCCAACCTCTGAATAGCCAGGGTCCCTGCCTTGGGGTATTCGAGGGGGGGGTAAGGACGCACAAATCTTTTCCCCCAATTGTTAGAGCTGGAAATAGGCACGATAGTGAATCATTCGCTGGTTGGTGGGTCATGGTCCAACGCAATTTGATTTGGCGCATGTGGGAAACACAACTATCCAATTACTAGGAATTACTGACGTAGATTTGAACGAATCTCCCCGGGTAGGATTCGAACCTACGACCAATCGGTTAACAGCCGACCGCTCTACCGCTGAGCTACCGAGGAAAGTGGTAGGGGATTCAGTCCCATACACACTCGGAGACCTTTGTTCCTCGAACCGCTTCTAAATCTGTAATACGTTAAGCTTTCTCCGACGTTTCGTGAGGTAAACTTCGCGTACACCCTAACTCCCATTATAGGAGGAGGCGGTGGCGATAGCAATCCCATTTGAATGGAAGGGTCCCCGAATCATGGGGGAGGGGGGGGGGAATCGATCGAGGTCGAGATCAACCCCACAAGCCCCCCACGATCTGCATCGATCAGTCACCAATTAGTACTTTCTATTCCCCCCCCTCCAAGAGGCATAGTAGAATAGCCGCAGGATTCTCCTACCTCGTAGGAAAAGGTAATATCTTTGGGGAATGAGAGGAGCAGAAACGAGAGAGATGGAGATGGGGAAGATGAACAATAGTCGGGAGAAATGAACACGAATTGGAGCTTCGTGAAACGAAAGTAGCAGTTTACGGCAAGGGCGGGATTGGGAAATCAACAACTAGTTGCAATATATCGATAGCTTTAGCTAGGCGGGGGAAACGGGTACTACAAATCGGGTGTGATCCCAAACATGATAGTACTTCCACTCCCACGGGATTCCTAATACCTACAATTATAGATACTCCACAATCGAAAGATTATCATTATGAAGATGTGTGGCCCGAAGATGTAATCCATAGGGGTTATGGTGGGGTAGATCGCGTCGAAGCTGGCGGACCCCCTGCAGGAGCGGGCTGCGGGGGATATGTCGTGGGGGAAACGGTGAAGCCATTGAAAGAATCAAACGCTTTTTACGAATACGACATTATTTTATCTGACGTTTTGGGAGACGTAGTTTGCGGGGGCTTCGCTGCTCCACTGAATTATGCGGATTACTGTATTATTATAACGGATAATGGATTCGATGCCCTTCTTGCAGCAAATCGCATCGCCGCATCGGTCAGGGAAAAGGCGCATACCCACCCTTTGCGACTAGCCGGTTTAGTGGGAAACCGAACATCTGAAAGAGATTTAATCAACAAATATGTAGAAGCTTGTCCCATGCCCGTACTCGAGGTATTACCTCTAGTCGAAGATATTCGTGTTTCTAGGGTAAAGGGAAAAACTTTATTTGAAACGGCTGAATGCCAACCAAATCTGAATTTTGTTTGTGATTTTCATTCAAATATAGCAGATTAGACTCTATCTAAGCCAGAGGGAATTGTGCCACGAGAAATTCCAGATAGGGAATTATTTAGCTTACTTTCCGACTTTTATTTAAATCCCAATTCCGAAAAGAAGAAAGAAACTCGAGATGATCGGCAAGATACTCCACTTGGTTTTACGATTATTCGATACCGAAGAGGCTGCGTCTTCGCGTATACATACATATAAATCTACACCTCCCCAAGGAAACACTTTCATGAAGACTCTTGAGATTCCTACCTTCGAGTGCGAAACTGGTAATTATCACACCTTCTGCCCCATTAGCTGCGTAGCTTGGCTATACCAAAAAATTGAAGATAGTTTCTTCTTAGTAGTAGGTACAAAAACTCGTGGTTACTCTTCGCAGAATGCTCTTGGAGTCACGATTTTTGCGGAACCTCGTTACGCAATGGCAGAATCAGAAGAGGGAGACATTTCAGCTCAGTTGAATGATCAAAAGGAATTGGAAAGAATTTGTTTGCAAATAAAAAACGATAGGAACCCCAGTGTCATTATTTGGATCGGCACCTGTACCACAGAGATAATAAAAATGGATTTGGAGGGCATAGCACCCAAATTAGAAAAGCAGCTTGGAATACCGATTGTGGTCGCACGGGCAAATGGGTTGGACCACGCTTTCACCCAGGGGGAAGATACTGTATTGGCTGCCATGACACATCGATGTCCGGAGTATAATCATCGTACCACGGACCGACGTGGAAAAAATGTGGCTAAGCATGTTGCGGCTGACGTTGCTCCAAACAATAAATTTTCTGACGAAAAGGGTAAGTTAAGTAGATGTAATTCAGTACTTTTTGGATCTTTGCCTTCGAGTGTAGCTTCTCAACTGAATTTGGAATCGAGGCGTCAGTCTGTTTCTGTGTCGGGTTGGCTACCCTCGCAAAAATACACCGAACTCCCCGCCTTAGGCGAAGGCGTCTACGTCTGCGGAGTGAACCCCTTCTTAAGCCGGACGGCGACAGCACCGATGCGTCGGAGGAAATGCCGGTTGATTGGGGCGCCTTTTCCCATCGGTCCTGATGGAACACGCGCCTGGATCGAAAAAATTTGTTCGGTATTTGACGTAAAACCAGATGGCCTGGAGGAAAGAGAGAGTCAGATATGGAAAAATCTTAGTGATTACCTCAATATAATAACTGGCAAATCCGTATTTCTCATGGGAGATAATCTATTGGAAATTTCTCTAGCAAGATTTTTAATTCGATGCGGAATGGTTGTCTACGAAGTAGGTATTCCCTATATGGATAGGCGATATCAAGCTGCTGAGCTATTGCTTTTGCAACATACTTGTGAGAAGATGAAGAAGCCCACGCCTCGGATTGTCGAAAAACCCGACAACTACAGCCAGGTGCAGCGTATGCATGAGCTACAGCCTGACTTGGCAATTACTGGAATGGCCCATGCCAATCCCTTAGAGGCTAGAGATATAGATACTAAATGGTCAGTCGAATTCACATTTGCGCAAATTCATGGATCTGTTAACGCGAGAGACGCTCCCGAGCTAGTTACTCGTCCATTGCGACGTAGAAGTGATTCTATTTCAGGCTGCCGTAGCTTATCGAGACAGACAGTGGATGTCTAATTAAGCTGTTATCAAAAAAGTAATTGTTAGATATTAGTAATTAATTATTATGAAGAGTTATATATATATATATGTGGTCATCTATAAAAGTTCTTAATCGAAAAACTTGCTCATTTCATTAGTTCTTCTTTTTCTTTTTTTTTTTCATTTTGTGATTAAGAAAGTAAATCCCAACCTCTCTGGTCAAGTTTGCGGTCCAAATCTGTAAATGATTTTCCAAAACCATTTATCTTATCTCACATTTGTATGTATAATGTACATGGTATCGACGCTACGAGCGTCGCAGGAGTGGATATCGAGATGGGGAATACCACTTGGGGAGTTTGAGGGAAAAGTGCGAAGGTTGGGAAGCAAGCGGGACCACAATTCCGTACATCAAAAATACTACGACGAATATAAATATATCGAATACTTTGTCACTAACTGGGTTGAAATCGACGAGTCCTTACATACTTTTTGGCCTATACTATGGTTTACTTGCTGCACTACCTGTTGGACCTTCCCAAATCTTATGTATGAGATCCTTCCTTTTGGGGGGAAATATTGGTGGTCTCGCATCTTTGAGTGGTCTGATGCTGGCGCAGCTAGCAACTGCAGTATCAATATATTGCTCACCAATCTATATATTGCTATCAAAGCCACATCTACTAACCATCGTTGTAATACCTTACATGGTTGTATTTTGTCTGACAATTAATGACTTGCCAAATTATCAGAGTTTGCGTCCCGTCACCTCGTTGCGCGACTGGCGAGTAGTTAGTTTATTTTCCAATAGCTTTTTGTTGCAAATTTTGAATCCCATTCTACTGCCGAATCCCGTGTTGGCAAGACTAACCCACCTGCTTCTCCTTCGCTATAGCAATAATTTACTACTTGTAGCAGCTAGTTTTTTAGGTTGGTTAACTGGCCACGTAGCGTTCAGCTACTTGTCCAAACTACTTCTGATTCGTGTAAAAAAAGATTCACCAATAATATATTTACTGGTAAAACGTGCTACCTATTCAACTTTTAGTATTGTTTCTGTGACAAACGCGCTGATTTATCTGGGTAGAGCTCCGGTGTCTTTTTGGACCATGAAGTTCATGAACGAATCCCATGATAGGGAAATGTCTTTTTGGGAAATTGCTGAGTACCCAGATTTTTTGTGGTGGTTCTTCAAGCCGCGGCCTACCTCTTTTTTCGATCCCTCAAGAGGGAATCGAGGTAATCGATTCATCAAAAATAGCCGATCCGATTTAAATAGCAGCTTCTACAAGGGAAAAACATCTACATATTTATTCGAGAAGTGTTTAACTGATGGGAAACAGAGATTATGCATCGCAGCGTTGCCCAGTTTGTCAATTTTTGAAAAATAATTAGAGAGATCTTTAATGGGGTCTCATAGGTTTGCGAGGACCTATTCCTCATATCGAGGCTGGATTTTACAGAAATTAGTAAAAAATAAAATTTTTCAAAAAGAATTAATAGATCGAATCAAATTATTGGATACTGGGTCTCCCTTTTCAAAAGCGATGGAAAGAGAAATTCGATTGGTAGCTGGGAATAAGAGAAGAGTACCCCACGTCTACGACCCTTTCGCAGGTAATTTACGTGGGCGGATTCCGGTCCCACAAACATTTCTGACGGGAGATGAGTTGGATTTGACCAGATGGTCTTGGACTGAGTTGGAGACAAGGGAAAAAACGAAAAGGGGAAGAGATGCTGCTATAACTAAGAAAAATTTCATCGAGGATTGGATTTATTTGAATAATGGTAGATTGGGGCAAGGAGGTAGGAATCCTCTACCGTGGGAAACTTTGCCAGCAAAAGCTCGACGTATGTTCCAATTTATGTTCAGAAACCGAGTTTTGTACGACTACGACGTACAAAAGATTCTCAAGAGAATAAAATCTCCGTCTGGGCCCGTTGTTACTTGGGGAGAAATAATGAACTTGGATCCCGAGGATCGAGCATTATTTTTGACCTATATGAAACAAGAAGAGAATTGCTACAAATTTGATCGAATTTTCTTATCAGATAGATTTGTGACGAGCGGTCGTAGATGCTCCCCAAACCCAAGGAGAGGGGTGCGCATACTTCACAAAATCGAGGATCTGAATGCAAATCTAGCTCGGAATAACGAACTATATTTCGATACTGAGTTTGATTTTCCGGGAGCAGATGGCGACATCCGTCACAGAAAATTGCGGAATGTTGGCTTCACCTTTGCAAAGGGAAAACCCAGATCAACGAAATTAGTGAAACGATATGCAAGAATCTCTGATTTCCGTCGAAAATTTTTGAAGGGGTCCATGCGGTCTAGGAGACGAAAGACGTTGCTCCGGAAAACACTTCAGGAAAAAGTGCGTTCGGCTTTTTTCCTTAGATTAGTGGAAATACCAATTTTACTTCGATTACCCGTTGAGCAGTTAACGGGTTCGAAAACCGGAAAATCGTTTGCCAGCTCGGAAAAGATCACGGGTCACCAATTTGGGCAGCAATTAACTACTTCCTCGTTGACGAAGAAAACTTCGAATCAGTCTAAACTTGCTCGTTCAGCTGTAGCGGCTAGATCAGACATAGGTCCCATTCATAATGGAAGAGGCTACATGCTGGTTTTTCAATCGAGATTTCGGAAATTTATAAAGCTACCCGTACTTATAGTTTCTAAAACTATTGGCCGTATATTGCTTCGGCAAAATTCTGAATGGAATAAAGACTGGACAAAATGGAAAAAAGAAATTCACATTAATTGCACGTTTGACGGCGAGGAGTTTTCGCAGGATCAACTCCCCCCCCGCTGGTTGAGAGAAGGTATACAAATAAAGGTTGTATATCCGTTTCGGCTGAAGCCCTGGCACTCCGGTGGGGAGAAAAAACGAATGACTCCTCGGAAGAAATATATGAAAGATGACTATATTGGGGATCAAAAATCGAAAAACAAACGGAGGTTGAAACGAAATAGGCCTAGATTTACTTACTCAACTGCTTTAGGATATCAGACAGATATACCTTTTGGAAGTATTCAGAAACAACCTTCATTTTGGAGGCCTGTGACAAAGAAACTGATTCGAACTTGCAGGGAAGGATTTTCACTGGTAACCAAGCAAGCCTACCGTTTCTCCGATTCCAAATTCAATTTGGGAAAAATATTGGAACCAAGTTTAATGTTGTTAAGAGGGTTCAACCTGTTTCTTAGGGCCGGAAGAGTCTCAACTGATTCCGTCCCGACTTCTAATGCTCGGATACATCCCATATTTACCGACGATGCAAATGAAGTAGTGGAGTTGAATTTAAATCTCGGTGGAAGAGAAAATGGGGGATCCGTTGACGTCGGCGAGGAAGTGCAACTAGCTAGTGATATTAATAAGCAGTTAGTTAATAAAAAATCAATTGATAATAAATTTGAGGCGGGTAATTACGTAACCGGATTAACAAATCCGTCAAACGGAGGGGTTGACCTAGATAAACCGGACACCAAAACAGCTCAAGTTGTTGAATTAATTTTAGATTACAGGTTGAAAAACCTCGCTAATTTTACGAAATTCGATGAGGAAGGGTTAACGGATTTTAAAGAAATGACCTTGAAGCTACCTATACTCGTTGCAGAAGCAATCGAGAAATCGCTTTTGGTTACATCAATATCGTATCTAAAAGTTAACAGAGATTTCTGTTATTACTTTAATGAACTTGTTGCGTTGCGCGCGCAACTTACGGAGGTAATTGACACCACTATTCAGGAAACAGATTTAATTCTCTCCAGGTCAAAAAATAGATTGTCACGGTTTGGCAAAACTCAATGGTTACCCCAAGCTTATCTCTGCAACAGTATTTGGGATCTCAGCGTGAAGAAAAACTTAAATCTGAATTTACTGGTGACTGGTAGCGGGGGCAGTCGCGAGGAAAGGGTTAGAAGCGACGGGGGCCCCAGTGGTAAATTGACCCCCCACCAGTCTGAGCAATCTTCGGCTTATTCGGTAGATTCCTTCAGGTTTTCAATTGGGTACGACTCAGTTACTTCAAGATCAGGTGAAATAAGTAATTGCACAGATATCTCGTTTGATGATGCAACTAGTGAAATTGCAAAGGAATTTTTCAATGAACAGATTTTGAGGTGCATAGAAAAATGGGGATTTTTGAAGAAGTTTTGTGATCTAGACGCCAGTAATTGGAATAAATGGTTGGATTGCTTTTCCGAATACAACTTGCCACTAACACTGTGGCGCGACATAGCACCCCACAGGTGGAGAATTAGCTCCGACTGCTTGAACGAACTCAGTGATATCGAAAGAAAAGTTGCGAATGAACGAGAATGCCACGTCCTTCGAGGTGAGTTATGCAACTATTCTATATATGCCAGAAAACCCTTACTTGGGGATCGAATTAGAAATCTAGGTAGGCTTCGCAGACGTAGATATCTACTACAAGCTCTCGTCGATTTTGTACGAAATGGAGATATGCAAAAATTTTCCATCCGACGAGATGCTGCCGCGCGAAGATTTCACCGTAAAAATCGTATTTCAAAAATGAGTAAAGTAAGGGGAAGGGGGATGAGTAGATTCTCCGACTTCCGCATTTCCGATTCGGAGATCAAATTCAACTCTAAGTTTGATTTGATGCCATGGCTAGTTACAGATTTTGCAAGAACAAAAGGTCTTTTCAAGAGAAAAGTAGAGAGGTCAGGAGATCCTATTTTGAGGGATAATACTACATATGGCATAGCACCAGATATAAGTCGTAGATTCCAAAAAGTATCCGACGAACTGTACGAAATAATGCTAGATGAGAGGGAAGATGCAGACTACCTGTTTCGGTGGAAATGGAAGTCTGAGGTGAAACTAGAAAATTTGAGAAGCCTAACAGCTCTCGCAAGAATGTTGGGAGATGACCGCGACCTCGTCACACTTTGCGCGAATACCCGTGTGGATTCGGAGCTATTAGACCTATATTTCAACGCAAAAACGAAACTAGGTCTTTTCTACGACTTGTCCATCCTCTCGGCTCATCGTCTACCAATATTATTTGATGACCAAAATTTGGTATACAAAATAGTAAATCCCTTACTAAAATTCAAGTCTAGGTTGAAAAACAGAGTCAAGAAACGGATATACAGAAAAATATATAGTGATACTTATATCTCCAAATTGTCACTTGTAGCCACAGAGGTAGACAAAAAATGGTCTCACACTTATAACATCGGAGACCTCCTGCTTCCGCGACGTCGGCGGGAATTTCGATTTCTCCGATCTCTGCTAATGTCGAGGTCTACGAAACAGGGAACACACTACTTCGATTCCAAATTCGATCCCATATCGAAAATTGGACGGACTCGCAATAGCGGAGAATCTGAGCCTTCGGAGCTAAGGGAAGTTCAAAAAGTTAAACGATTTCTATGGCCCAGCCACCGTCTAGAGGAAATAGCCTGTACTGGTAGATTCTGCTTCAACATTACTACCGGAAGCCGATTCACAACACTTAAAATTCGTATGTATCCCATTATTCGGAATTGACGAGAGTAAAGGGGTATGAAGCACAAAACAAAGATTTCGACAGATGTGCAATTAATTGGAATTGCCGAAACGGAGATATTTCCAATTAATTGCACGATATATATAATATGAGTCGTGACGAAAGCTGTGACTGTTCGTAAATGAGGCGTAGATACCCACGCCGACTTGATGCGGCATTGTGCATCACACTTAGAAAAATCGGACTTCGTTTCGTCCAAGGCACTATTGCTGCAACTGCTGACTAAACAGCTTATAATCGATTTGAGATGGAACAATCAATCGTAATTATTATCATTATTACTACGGATAAACATAAATCTATTGACGCGCAGCTAGTCGGTGAGAGCAGAGATACTGGGTTCACCGCTTCCCAAATTCATTACTTGACTCGCCAGATTTTAAAGCTTACCCTCCACTTGGAATCACACTCCGGAGACTACTCATCCCAAAGAGGTTTGCGAAAATTACTCGGTAGACGTAGGCGTCTTTCAACTTATTTATCCGATGAGAATACAGCTCTCTATACCAAAGTTGTAAGAATTTTGGGTATTCGGGGTTTGAAAGGGCGTTAAATTTTGAGCAGAGGTTTGATATTTCAACGTGTCATAGTCGGCGCAGCTTGTTCCGGCGAAGCTAGATCCTGCGATATTTACTGGAAAGGAAGTAATTCACGGGTATGCATCTTAAAGAATTGGATCCAGTTACGGTAAGCATGGGCCCTCATCATCCATCTATGCATGGTGTTCTTCGGCTTGTTGTTACCTTAGATGGCGAAAATGTTGTCGATTGCGAACCAATATTGGGATATCTGCATCGGGGAATGGAGAAAATTGCTGAGAACAGAACAATTTTGCAATACCTTCCGTACGTAACAAGGTGGGATTATCTAGCCACTACGTTTGCCGAGGCAGTAACGGTCAATGCGCCGGAGAAATTGGCAAATATTCAAATCCCCGGAAGAGCTAGCTATATACGCGTAATCATGCTCGAATTGAGCCGAATAGCTTCGCATCTGTTGTGGCTTGGGCCGTTCCTAGCAGATATTGGTGCACAAACTCCACTTTTTTACATATTTCGAGAAAGGGAAATGATTTACGACTTGCTCGAGGCTGTTACCGGTATGCGAATGATGCATAACTACTTTCGCATCGGAGGAGTTGCTGCAGATCTGCCTTACGGATGGGTAGACAAGTGTTTAGACTTCTGTCATTATTGTCTCCCGAAGATTCGTGAATATGAGCGGCTAATTACGAGGAATCCTATATTTTTGAGACGGGTAATGGGGGTAGGTTCCATCAGCAGACAAGACGCCATCAGTTGGGGTTTGTCTGGACCTGTATTACGGGCCTCGGGAGTTCGGTGGGATCTTCGCAAAGTCGACCACTACGAATGTTATGACAACCTGGATTGGCAGATTAAGTGGCAGGAAGAGGGAGACTCCTTAGCTCGTTATTTGGTGCGAATTGATGAAATGAAGGAATCAATCAATATCATTCAACAGGCGCTGAAACTTCTTCCAGGAGGTCCATATGAAAATTTGGAGGGTCGACGTCTCGTCCAACAAGAAAAAGAAATAGACTGGGGCGGTTTCAATTACCAATTCGTTGGCAAGAAATCTTCTCCCACCTTTAAGTTGCCTAAACAGGAGCATTACGTGAGGGTAGAAGCCCCGAAGGGAGAATTGGGAATCTTTTCGGTTGGAGATGGCGGCGTTTTTCCCTGGAGATGGAAGATTCGTCCACCCGGTTCTATAAATTTGCAGATTCTTCCTCAATTGATAAAAGGAATGAAGCTCGCAGATATTACGACAATATTAGGTAGTATAGACATTATTATGGGAGAGGTTGATCGCTGAAATGGCAACTCATATCGAAATTTACAGAAAACAATTAGTTCAATTATTTAATGAGTTGGGGTTTGCAGCAACTTCCTTTGAATCAATTTGGATTCTAGTTTCTACCCTCGCTTTAGTTACGGGAGTCACGACAGGAGTACCAGTAATTGCGTGGCTCGAGCGGAAGGTTTCTGCGGGAGTGCAGCAACGTACTGGACCGGAATATGCGGGTCCGTTGGGAATTACTCAACCTTTAGCAGATGGAATCAAACTTCTCTTAAAGGAAGATATTATTCCATCCAAAGGTGATGCTTGGTTATTTGTCACTGGACCAGTCGTTGTAGTCACACCAGTCTTAATAAGTTACCTGGTAATACCCTTCGACCAAAATATCGTTTTATCTGATCTGGGTATAGGTGCTTCTTCCTGGGTTGCTGTTTCAAGCATCGTACCTTTGGGTCTTCTCATTGCGGGGTACGCCTCAAATAGTAAATACTCCTTCTTAGGTGGTCTCAGGGCTGCCGCCCAATCTATCAGTTACGAGATACCCCTGGCCTTGTGTATATCATCTGCATCCCTACGTGCGATTCGCTAAGCATTAGTAATAAGTAGAAACTTACTAGTTATTAGTAGGTAGTTTAAAAGTATTATTAAATGACAGACCAAATAGTTAGTTGGGTGAGATCAAACGGCGTTTTCGCAGTTACGGGTTCAAACCCCATACCCCATGTACGGGCGTAGAAGCATATCCGAGCGGTGAATTGAACGCCGGCTCACCCCAGGTCTAGATTCCATCTAGGCTTGACGCGGGGACGCAGGTATTTTCTTTCCGCCTTCCTTCAGGATTAGATGGAAGTGAGCAGTAAGAAACACCAATATGCGCAAGAGATTTGTTAAGCAGAGAGGGTTGTAATAGAAAGGAGGGACAACCGGAGCACTAAGATATCTAAAGAGTTGGAAATTGGAAATTTCTATTTACTTATTCTAGTGTTTCCGCACATGAGATACCCTCAGTCTCGGTAGGGACGGCTGAGTAGTGCATCCAAAAGATTTCAGTCTCGAGTATAGTCCTGTTCACTGCGACGATAACTGTTTGGAACGAAGTAACCCCCATTACAGTTTTGGCGACCGTAAAATCAAGTATGAACTTCTTTCTAGTTTCAGCCTCGAGCTTGTTGCAACAGGCATATTGCCGAACTAATCGATCTGATTTCTCCTTTTATCTCCAGATGGAGCTGAAATTAATTTCATCTTTTTCTTTATTCGGAGATGACAAAGATATATGTTGAATTTGATAAGTTTTGCGACAGGTCATAATTTGAAAAACAAATAAATGAGGTTGGGATAGATTCGGAAGCAATTGCCTTGTCGTGACAAACAGAATCCCATCAATTCGAGTTGGTAATTTTTATTTCAGCCGCAGATGACGATCATGCGTCATTAATACCTCTCTATGAAATTGATGAGGAGCCGTATGAAACTCTAATTTCATGTACGGTTTTGAATTAGAGGCGGAGGTCGCCGCCGACTACCCCTATCTGGTAGCTTGAGTACGGTTGATATAGTGAAAACACAGTCCAAATATGGTTTTTTCGGATGGAATCCGTGGCGTCAGCCCATAGGGTTCATAGCTTTTTTCATTTCGTCACTAGCGGAATGTGAGAGGCTGCCTTTTGATCTGCCGGAAGCGGAGGAGGAACTGGTAGCAGGTTACCAAACCGAATATTCAGGAATAAAATTTGGTCTATCTTATGTCGGTTCTCACTCAAATCCATTGGCTTCCTCGCCATTTGTAACAATTTTATATCTGGGTGGATGGGATTCCTCAATTCCTTTCCTCGAAAATCTTGGACGAGATTTTTCATCCTCAAATTCTGGCGGTGAGTCGTCCGACGTGTTGGGGCCAGGGGTGAGCATCATCACTACATTATCAAAATCTTATTTATTTATATTTATCTCCATCTTAACAAGATGGACTTTGCCTAGAGTAAGAATAGATCAATTACTAGATCTTGGATGGAAGTTTCTTCTGCCTATTGCCTCAGGAAATTTGTTGTCGACAGCCTCGTTTCAACTTTTGCTAATAAGCTAACCTCCTCCACTTCAGTTTCAGTTTAAGTCAAATCTGTCTAATCTAATAAGGAAGAAAAGAAACAAATATGCTGTTTGTTTCTTTTCCTGTACATATAAGTTTATCTGTACTAGAAACAAGTAGCAGGTTGGATCCATCCATTCTATGTTTTCCACACTAATTGAATTTCGAAGTTATGGGCAACAAGCCGTAGAAGCTGCGAAATACATAGGTCAAGGCTCCGCGGTTACTTTAGATCACTCAAATCGTTCACCCATAACTATCCAATATCCGTATGAAAAAATTTTATCATCCGAACGATTTCGTGGACGCATCCATTTTGAATTTGACAAATGTATTGCCTGCGAAGTATGTGTCCGAGTATGTCCGATTAATCTGCCGATCGTAGATTGGATCCTGACAAAGGACATTAAGAAAAAACGATTGAGAAACTATAGCATTGATTTCGGAGTTTGCATCTTTTGCGGAAACTGTGTCGAATACCGCCCAACCAATTGCTTGTCAATGACTGAAGAGTATGAACTTTCCAGCTACGACCGTCATGAACTAAATCACGATCAAACGGCTTCAGGGCGTTTACCTTTTTCCACATCCCAAGATGTTTCAATTCAAGTGGTGTCGGCTTCCTTAAGTTATTTACCCAAAATTTTTGAGGTTGAAAAACTTAATAACTAATTAGTCACCTGTAAATTAATTGGATTTTCCGAAAGGTCAATTGATTGATTTGGTTATTCATAACCAATAAAAAATAAAAAGAACGAGTATGGAGTAGAGGTAGAAATTTCATAAAATATTGAAGTAGTTGTGTCCAACGAATCTATCTGAATTAACTCATGAATTTATTTTATCACTAATAGAATCGGGTATTTCACCAGGAAGTTTGGGCACAGTATCATTTGCCAATGCGGTTCATTCTGCTTTTTCCTCGGGGTCGGTTTTCACCCGTATATCCTTATCATACTTCGTATCGAATGCTGATTCCGTAGCTGCCGCACAACCGCTTGTCTATGTGGGAGCTATAAATGTGTTAATTGTGTCTGCTGTAATGGTTACCAATGAACCGACGCGATCCGATTCTGCCACTCGGGGCGCGGGGTACTTCACCGTTTTAGGAGCTTGTGCAGTCCTCTTTTTGGTATTGGTTAATACGATTCATAATACAAAATGGTTTGATATAAATTTCATCAATCAATTGGAGATTCCTTTGTCAAATACACCCAGGACTGACGTTCACCAACTCGGGTATAAATCACTCAGTGAGTTCTTAGTTCCGTTCGAGCTTCTTTCAATACTTCTTCTAGTTGCTTTGGTGGGGGCAATTAACCCAGCGCGTGACGAAGACACAATTACAACTGACAAGGAGTCATCTTTTTCATCGCCTCGTAATAAATCCCCATTTCCCTGATTAACCCCAACCCCATCGACTGAAAATAAAATAAAAAAGGTTACGAAAAAAATTCACTTACCAACATTTTCGGGGAGGACTCTAATAAATCACGTTTGGACACGGACTAATTCTAGGTGCCTACCTTTTGTGTGTCGGATTTTTCGGTTTAATTACGAGTAGAAATATGGTTAGGGCACTTACGAGTCTCGAGTCAATTTTCAACGCGGTTAATATAAATTTTATTACATCTTCAAATTTTTTTAGCAACAGGCAAGCGGGGGGAGAGATATTTCCAATATTCGTGATAGCCGTTGCGGCTGCCGAGGCTGCTACTGGGTTAGCCACTGCCCTTTCTCTTCAGCGAAATAGGAGATCTACTCGTATCGATCAGTTTAATTTGTTAAAATGGTGATTGATAAGTACATAAATTGATTTTATCAATCTAATCGATTTTTTGTTCAACTAGGTATTCCTAGTTGTCAAATTGTTTTGATACCTTCTTTTGCGTCGCATTCCGGAAGTAGTCAACTTATTCTCTTAAAGAAGGGGAACAAGTTTTCAAAAAAAAAAATGGAATCTGATCAGATGTATTTGAAAATAGGTAAAAATGTTTTACTTGGTGGGAGAAATACGTAATCGTGCAAGGGACGAGGGAAAAAAAGTGTTATCTCAACTCTTTCACTAAAAAAAAAATTGGTATGCGAATTCAATAGGAGTAAGTAAACTCAATGGCACATTCAGTGAAAATCTATGACACGTGTATCGGTTGTACTCAGTGTGTAAGGGCATGTCCTACGGATGTGTTAGAAATGATACCCTGGGATGGGTGCAAGGCAAATCAGATAGCCTCCGCTCCTAGAACAGAAGATTGCGTGGGTTGTAAAAGATGCGAATCTGCTTGTCCAACAGATTTTTTGAGTGTACGTGTCTATCTAGGGGCTGAAACGACCCGCAGTATGGGTTTAGCCTACTAGTTAGCTAATGAAACAGTAGAAATTAATTATTAAGTTACTTCGACTCGTACTCGAAGCTTCAGGACTGCGAAGTCCGGGTATGAGTCGTTGTAATTGGTCCACGCCGTTTCCCTCGTATCAAAAATTATTTTTTATTCATGATGAGTAATGTACCTCGGCTAACAACGATCGTTCCCTTTCCAATTCTTGCCAGTTTCTTGCTTCCAATTCTGCCTCGTGATGGAAACAGAATTATTCGATGGTATACCCCGGGCATTTGCATATCGGAATTCTCGTTGATTACTTATATTTTTCATTGCCATCTTCAATTCGATTCCCAATCCATCCAGTTAATAGAAACGTCCAGCTGGATAAACTCCATTCACTTCCATTGGAAATTGGGTATTGATGGACTTTCCATGAGTCTCATTTCACTTACAGGTTTTATAACTACTTTGGCAACCCCAGCGGCTTGGCCGATCACTCGTAATACACGGCTATTTCATTCTCCGATGTTAGTTATGTACGGCGGTCAAATTGGGTTGTTTGTTTCCCGCGACATCTTACTTTTCTTCTTCATGTGGGAGCTGGAACTAATTCCAGTCTACTTACTTCTATGCTTATGGGGTGGGAAAAGACGTCCATACTCGGCCACGAAATTTGTTTCATACACAGCCGGCGGCTCCATCTCCCTCCTAGTAGCAGCCCTAACCTTGAGTTTTTATGGAAACGGGGTACCCTCTTTTGATATCCAAGTTTTAATGGGTAAGTCATACCCCATCTCGTTGGAAATTGCTCTCTATCTAGGCTTTTTAATTGCCTATGCGGTGAAATTGCCGGTATTCCCCTTTCATACTTGGTTGCCAGACACTCATGGAGAGGCACATTACAGCACATGCATGTTACCAGCTGGAATATTATCAAAAATGGGGGGATATGGGCTGATTCGAATCAATTTGGAGTTACTGATTCATGCGCATCTTCTTTTTGGATCATGGCTGATTTTGCTCGGAGCAATTCAGATTGTATATGCTTCTCTAGCTTCTATGAGTCAGCGTAATCTCAAGAGAAGGATAGCCTATTCATCAATTTCTCATATGGGTTTTGTAGCTATTGGAATTGGTTCTCTGACAGACGCGGGTATTAACGGAGCCATATTGCAAATGATTTCTCACGGCTTAATTGGCGCGGCGTTATTTCTCCTCGCAGGTACTTGCTACGACAGAACGCATACTCCCCTTCTTGATGAATTGGGGGGAATAGCAACTCCGATGCCTAAACTATTTACCATGTTTAGTGCGTCCTCGCTGGCATCTCTTGCATTACCAGGAATGAGTGGTTTCGCATCGGAATTATTGGTATTTCTGGGAGTTGTTATTAACGAGCAATACTCATTTTTATTTAAAGTGGAAATTACGGTGCTAGAGGCAACTGGTACAATATTAGCCTCTATCTACTTGTTATCCATGTTACGCCGAATATTTTATGGTTACAGGTTGTCCAATGAATTAAATCCTTATTTAATTGATTTTGGTCCGAGGGAGGTATTCACCTTGACCCGCCTCTTCCTACCAGTACTAGGTATCGGTTCGTATCCAAATCTAATTTTACCTCTACGGAATAGTGAAGCGTCCTCAATATTGTTTTCATATTCGGATGTGAAGTAGGAGGTGGGAGTGGATCCAACCCAAATAAGTTACAACATTACCAATAATTTGATACGAGGAGGAAAATTATTTGGTTTTTGGTTCTTACTTGGTAGAAAGGCTCGCCGATTATAACCGCGCCAACAATACTTATATGCGACACGATTGTCACTTTTCAACTGTTTATGCTTGGAATCGCTAGCACGAATGAAAATAGACTGGGATGGGGAAGCAGAGACAAACGAAGAAGTGGATGCAGTTACTTCCTGCCCATCTATTAAATGTTTGTTTCTGTCCCCCCTCTTTTTAATTATTTCCCCCACTAATTTTTCCCTGGCTTACCCAATGAAGCTGAAAACCCGATGAACTAGACGTGTCCATTTCCGACTTAGTAATTTTTAATTCCATTGCTTCTATATCGGCCACCCGTAGTTATGTAATCCAATTCCCAACAAGTTGACTCCCAAGAAGCAAACCCAAACTAGAAAAAAACCTGTCGATGCTGCCGCAGCTGGCCCCTCCCCCATCCACTTGTTAGTTATCCTAATATGGAGGTAAATAGCATGTATTGACCGAGTTACTGGCGCCCAAGTTTCTTTAGGGTCCCAGCTCCGATAAGATCCCCGAGCTTCATTAGCCCACACCGCCCCGGGAAGTATACCAATAGTTAATAACGAGAACCCCAAGCCTATAATTTGGTAAGCCCATCTATCTAATCGATTAATTAATTGACATTTTCTCGAATTTGGGGGTAGTAGGTGAAGGAAACTCCGTGCATCAATTCCGCTAGGAATGTTTAATAAGGTGCTACACTTATTGCAATTGCGTCTTGAATCCGAAACAAAGTAATTGCCTACCCCACTGTAAGAAATACTCGATGGAGATATTGCCGACGAAGATCCGCACAACAGGGTTGCATAACTCAGAAGCGTCGTACTTACATGCGTCATCGACCAATGAGACTGCGAAGCAGGTACCAAAGGCGTAGATTGCTGCATCTCTCCGGGAAGACCTAGAGTTGCAAAGGCATGAGTCGGCATAGCACTCGGCGCCGCAATTGCGCCCGACAACCCATTCCGATTCCCGACTTCCATAATTACGTATAATAAAGAGAAGCTCCATGAAGGAAACATCGATGACTCGTACAGGTTGCTCGGTGGTAAATGCCTAGTTTGGAACCAGCGGATTACTGAAAATTCCGTCGTACGGAGAGAAGCTACTGTCATACTCTTCCTGCCAAGTTTATTTGGCATATCAAATTCGTAAAATAAATTGATCGGATTCGGCGGCGTAGCAAAAAGAAGCATCAAAAACGAGATTTGAATAGAGGCGCGTTCTATATAGGTATAAATCGTGATGAGGGGAGACCGATAAATTATTCCAATCTGATTTGATCGAATTCAAATCAGTTACTACCAAAATAATATTTTTCTTTTTTTTTTTTTTTCGTACAAAAACGGGGGGGGGGATAAAATTACCATTTTTACAACTAAAATAGAAATTACGTGCTAATTTTTATTGATTTGAAAAGTATACTGAACCGGGGGAAATACTTATCTGCATTATAAAAAATATAAAAAGAAAGTCTATCTACATATCCATAGATATCTCCTCACCTATCCATTTAGGTGGTGCAAATATAAAAGTTGAAAATTTTTTCAATGCCGCTACTCGGATTCGAACCGAGATGCTCTGGCACTGCTTCCTAAGAGCAGCGTGTCTACCTGTTTCACCATAGCGGCTTCTTCTGAGATATATATATATGTAAGTATGAAAGTATTTTATATCAGTTTGGGATGGCACGTCAACGTCTAGTTGCAGGAAATATGGAAGTATGTCGGCAAATTACTATCGAAGTAACGGGGAAAATATAGGTTCTTTTGGAATAAATTATTCCAACAGATAGAATACCAATTTACTAAATAAATAACTAACGAAGCTGAAATAGTGCTAATACTAGCATATAGCGCGAGACGTACATATATATATATATATGTATGTATACATATGTAGCGGAATATGGCGCAGTTTGGTAGCGCGCCATCTTGGGGTGATGGAGGTCACAGGTTCGAATCCTGCTATTCCGAATCGAGGTGAAGTCACTAAGTGTGTAGGAAAGTGGTAATATGGGTTTGTTGTTTTTCCAGGCAAGTAAAGTAATTGACAAACTGAGAGGGATTTTAATTTGGATGGAAAACCTTTTGCCCCCCCCCTCCAAAAAAAAAAGAAAAGAAAAAATCTGCGGGAGAAACTCCGAAAGAAGAGGGAGACAAAAAAGAGGTATTTTTGACTTATTCTTTCTTTCAGAGTCGTTTGTTTTTTCCCTGTCCATACTTCGTAGAAAAGTCTAGTTCTTCATTTATTTATTGTTGCCCCGACTTTTGTATGTCCCCATTTATCGGAATCAAGTAGCAGCTATCAACTAGTTAGCCATTAACTCCTGCAATATCAGACCTATGTCACGCTTCAACTCGTTGTCCGTTGAGTTCGATATTCGTTAATCAACCTTACTTATGTTATATGTCATAGACATGCTTGGGTAAATCATTACCGGCGAGTGTCAAAGCCGTCAAACAGAATACTTCAGAAATTTGACGAAGTATTCGATGTCACGAAGTCGGGTTTTTCGTCAACCTCGATGCACTAGCACCAATTTGCGCCACATCTTCTTCCTTTGCGTTTCGGAGTTTTCTATACAATCACTTACTTCATAAATCTATCTAGATATATATATACCTATCTATATATCTAGATATATAGATATATAGATAGGTATATATAGATATACCTATATATAGATATAATACGTTTTCAAAAATGCCAGAAAGAATGACAGAAAGAAAGTACTCCTAGCTTTTCTGGGGATCTTTTTTCTCCGCCACTTTTTCTGTCACGTAGTAAAAACTTCTCGAACGACCAGTTAAGACAGATTGGGCCAGGGAAGAGGCCTTCAACGCCACTCCTGCAGATCTAGCTTTCCATGCGTGATTACGAATCTTCTTTTTCGATCCAGAAGTTCGTTTTTTAGGAACTGCCATATATCTAGTATTTCCTTACAACTAACTTAGAACTACGTTGATACGTACTGATAGAATGGATATAATTAAGAAAAGCTAAATGAAAATCAGCACAAGCGGGGAGAAATGGAAAAGTCAATGAAGTTCTATGTTGTTACATCAATTTTATGAGTATCTGTCGACTAAATATGAGAAACTAGTTAAGATTTGCTTAGGTCTTCACCATCGAAATGGATGGAATCAACAACGAATCGGGTCATATTTTCCCTATATCCAAGAGTCCGTCATGTTTTCTTCTTAGAATGAATCTTCTGTACCACCAGTTTTCTTCCGAAGCAACCGTGTAAGATTCTGCCCCTGACAACTGCATCATCCAACCACGGATAACCAAAATTTATGCTAGATCCGTGTCGAATAAGTAAGACCCGATTTATCGATATTTTTGTATTGGACGTCAACAGGGGTTGAACCGGAGCGAAGTGCCGAGCATCGTGAAATCTTCCCTGTTCTACTCGGAGTTGTTTACCGCCGATGTCAATTATTGCATATTTATTCATGCTAATTTTCTCTTTTTATCTCTCTATTTTTTTATTTAATACCAAAAAACAATGAGGGGGTGATTTGCAAAATCATTCAGAATCAAATTGTTTGACTTGAATAAGTATCTCGGGCGTCTCCAAATATTGTCAAGCTTCTTACATGTTGTTATAACATGAAACTAAAAAAGTGTACAGATGAAGTTTTTTGTCTAACTAAAGAGTAATTATATCATTTGCATATATTCTATTTCATACTGTTACCAGATTTTCATTTTCGACTCCCAACCAAAAGAAGTTGAAAACAACAACAAATTTAATTTGGATTTGATACGCCCGTGGAACTTTCTAACAAATATGCTTGCTTTATTCCCCTGTGTCCGTTGGTGGCTTCTCGCCTGACCGGATCTCTATTGTTTTCCTTTCCAAAAGCTACGAGAAGCTTACGTCGCCTGTGCGCAACTTTCAATACTTTTTCGTTAGCCACCGCTATGTCTGTATCCTTTGCCCTATTTCGGCAACAAGCTGCGACTCACTCCATCCAGCAGTATTTGTGGGCTCGGATTCCAAGAAGTGATTTTTGTCTGAAAATTGGTTTCCTGATTGATCCGCTTACTCCTGCCATGTCAATATTAGCTACTACCGTAGGTATTTCAGTGATGGTTTACAGCGATAGTTACATGTGTCACGACTAAGGATACGCAAGATTTTATGCCTATCCAAGTTTGTTTGCCGCGTCAATGTTAGGTTTAGTTTTTAGTCCCAACCTAATACAGATTTACGTATTTCGGGAATTAGTTGGAATGTGTTCCTACTTGCTGATAGGTTTTTGGTTTGCAAGATCGAGCGCCGCAAATGCTTGCCAAAAAGCTTTTGTGACCAATCGCATAGGGGATTTCGGGTTGCTGTTGGGTGTATCAGGCGTCTACTGGATAACTGGTAGTTCCGAGATCTTTGAATTGTGTGATTGATTTGTTGAATTGAATAGCAACGGCGTCATCAATCCGATCCTCGCTAATGCAATTGCCCTTCTACTTTTTTTAGGTCCGGTTGCCAAGTCCGCCCAATTTCCGCTTCATGTATGGCTGCCAGACGCCATGGAGGGACCTACGCCCATATCGGCTCTCATCCACGCAGCTACTATGGTGGCCGCCGGAATTTTCTTTACAGCTCGAATTTTCAACCCCATTTCGACATTGCCTCTAGCGATGCTTATTATTTCTTGGGTGGGCGGAGTAACAACCTTGCCGGGCGCCACGCTGGCTCTTGCCCAGAAAGATCTAAAGAGGGGTTTGGCTTACTCTACCATGTCTCAGTTAGGATATATGGTACCAGCTTCGGGTATCGGTGCTTCTCGACCTGCTTTGTTTCATCTCATTACACATGCTTACTCAAAAGCTTCGTTATTTTTGGGCTCTGGTTCGGTTATCCATTCCATGGAAAAAGTGGTCGGATATTCTCCCACTAGAAGTCAAAATATGTTTTTCATGGGTGGCTTACGAAAACACATGCCAATTACTGGAACTACCTCTCTTTCGGGCACCCTTTCTTTGTGTGGCATACCCCCATTATCCTGCTTCTGGTCTAAGGATCAAATCATTGCAGAAAGTTGGCTGCGCTCCCCCTATCTTGGATTAGCAACTTCTGTCACGGCGGGACTTACCGCGTTTTACACGTCTCGTATCTACCTTCTCACTTTCGAGGGAAATTTCCGTGCTAATCAGATAAATTACGTCGGTTTCAACAACTCCTCCCCATCCGAGAAAATTATCACTTCATGGGGTGGGACTCGACCGGAATCACTTACCATACAAACAAGTAACAATGTTACATCTGCAACAGATGTGGAACAAGGTAGGATTGCAGAAGTAGGAAACCTCGTCAACCCGTGTCCCCCCGGAGAGAACCCCCTTCGTGGAAAGGCAATTAAAAGTCATTCGGAACGAAACTTGCTACACCCCCAAGAATCAAATTTTTGCATGGTATTGCCTCTGATTGTCTTGGCGATACCCACCGTATCTGCCGGATTGGCAGGAGTTGATTCAACCCAAAGGGGAACTGGCCTGGACCTTTTGTTTGACTGGCTTATTTCCATTCCCTCCTTCCTCGAAGCTAATAAACATCTCGAAAATTTGACGGAGATATTAACGAGCTCAACCCCTTCACTCAGTTTATCTTTCATTGGGTTATTAATTTCTTTCAAGGCTTATGGACAAACCGATAAACTCGACAACACAGAAGTTTCTGAAAAATTCAAATCAATAAATGGAAGTTTGCTAAATACTTTTGTATCTTCTATCAGAGACTGGTCCATAAATCGGGGTTATATCGATTATTACTACAATACTTACCTCATCGGAGGTTTAAATCTCATCAGCAAGTTAGTTTTGTATTTTGATCAATGGGTAATCGATGGGTTTATCAACGGAACTGGTGCATCAAGTCTCCTCGGAGGAGGGAGTTTACGATACGAAAAAAGTGGCAGAATATCTCACTACCTACTCGGATTAGTAATTGGAATTATTTCGCCGGCGTCACCGATCCCAATCCCGCCCTTGCCGTAAACTGCTACTTTCGTTTCACGAAGCTCCAATTCGTGTTCATTTCTCCCGACTATTGTTCATCTTCCCCATCTCCATCTCTCTCGTTTCTGCTCCTCTCATTCCCCAAAGATATTACCTTTTCCTACGAGGTAGGAGAATCCTGCGGCTATTCTACTATGCCTCTTGGAGGGGGGGGAATAGAAAGTACTAATTGGTGACTGATCGATGCAGATCGTGGGGGGCTTGTGGGGTTGATCTCGACCTCGATCGATTCCCCCCCCCCTCCCCCATGATTCGGGGACCCTTCCATTCAAATGGGATTGCTATCGCCACCGCCTCCTCCTATAATGGGAGTTAGGGTGTACGCGAAGTTTACCTCACGAAACGTCGGAGAAAGCTTAACGTATTACAGATTTAGAAGCGGTTCGAGGAACAAAGGTCTCCGAGTGTGTATGGGACTGAATCCCCTACCACTTTCCTCGGTAGCTCAGCGGTAGAGCGGTCGGCTGTTAACCGATTGGTCGTAGGTTCGAATCCTACCCGGGGAGATTCGTTCAAATCTACGTCAGTAATTCCTAGTAATTGGATAGTTGTGTTTCCCACATGCGCCAAATCAAATTGCGTTGGACCATGACCCACCAACCAGCGAATGATTCACTATCGTGCCTATTTCCAGCTCTAACAATTGGGGGAAAAGATTTGTGCGTCCTTACCCCCCCCTCGAATACCCCAAGGCAGGGACCCTGGCTATTCAGAGGTTGGGGGCCCCCACTTAAATTCCGGTGTATCGAGCGATTGGAATGGGCGAATCAATCAGTCATCTGGGGAGGGAAGTAAATCCACAATTTTATAAAATAGAGGATCTATTCCAAGCGTGGTGTTGAAAAGCTGTTTTGCAAAAGTCCTACGGAATAAGCTATTGCTCCCTCTCAATCTTCTTTCTAAGCAGAAAGACTCATAAAAGACTCATATAAGAAATGGTCTTCAGTTCCTTAACCATTTAAGATGTTGCAATAAAATGATTTGTATCAGTAAAAGGAAAATATAGACCTTCCTTTTACTGATTTGGCTTCTAATTATATTGCTAGAGATCTAGACAGAATGAGGGGTATCTAAGATTTGTTCTATGAACTTTCATGAGAAATTTGTTTCGTCGCTCGATCCAGTGACGCCCCACCAAACCAGAATGGATTGAATAGATATTAATAAATTTCAAGCAACATATTATAGATAAGAAAATCCTGAAATGGGCAGCGGCTTCGCCTCATCCATTTGTTTCTGTGAACCAGAAGCCTAAACCGAATAAATCGCTCTGGGAAATCTTCTGCTACCATGTAGGAATCAAAGCGAGCGGGACTAAATATCTGCGGATATTGCAGATGTATATCCATAGAGGAAGTTTCTTTGACGTATTCGGAATCTCGCTCCTCTCCGTCCAAAGGGAGATTATTCCACCGCTTAATAGATGAGTCAGGTTTCAATTTCGGATTATCTTCACGATAGAGAAAGAAATTTTTAATTTTTTTATTTGACATTTTATTAAGGTGCTGCCTTCTCATGCCGTAAATGGTGTAAAGCCTCCGCGCCAGTTCTTTCGTCGGCAACAAGCTGCGACGCGAGGGAGGAATGTTAGGATCTGGCTGGAACAGAAGCATGGGGTCCCAGATGAAGCGCCCCCCAAAGAGTCGAGTCGTTTCGTCGAATCGATTACAGTGTGTTTCATATTCATTAGATGAGTCGCCGGATATTCCCAATTCGGTAAATTGTTCGCGTAACAGCATATTATCAAACCGGTTTTCCAATCTTTTAATAGATTTATCTGTCACATTAGTCGCAGATTTTTCAAAACTGAATAGATATCCGCTTTTCTCACACCATTTACTTTTGTCACCCCTAATATTATTGAATTCGAAATCTTGTTGGGGTATATAATTCCGATTTTGGTAGAGGAGAATTAAATTATACAAATGATTGGGTTCAGATAATACCCTCATCAATTCATAAGCCCCGCCTCGCAGGAAACGGAGACGCCAAGCTTTATGGGACCAAGTGATCTCACGCGACACTTCCGTCGGACTTGAGTTTATTAGTTCGGGTGACTGTTGCAGTTCGAAGTCGGTTAGACTGCTAAATCCCCCCCTTCTCATAAATTTAGAAGAACGACTTGTAGAGTTTACACCTGAACAATACTTGGGTTTAGCGATAGGGACGGAAAGGGAAAGACTATTACTGTGTCGACTTTCGTGTTTACAAATTTCTGAACGTGAGAAATTAGTCGAGAGGTTTTCTAGTACACCACAAGCTAGGTTCAAGTCATTCTCTACGAGTTTGTCGATAACAATGAAATTTTCTTTCTTTCCCATATCCATTTGGAGCGAATCACGAGCTACTAATCCAGCTAGTATCCCTAGGATATGCGAAAATAGAGTGAATTCATTAAATGTTGACTTGGTTATTGAAGGTTCCACATACCAGTTAGACAAATAATAAAATCGCATTTTCAACGCGTTACGACCGATATATGTATTTGCGAGACAAGTATCTATCAAACTATTCTTTGAAGTAGCTTCCGCTATCTCGTAGGAAAAGATTTCCCATTCAGAATCGGATTCTATCCCATTGCCCGTATCACTAGCAGTCGAATGTTGTCTATGCAAAGCTAATTCAATTGCGTCGCTGCATATAATCTTACTTTTTTTGGAAGTACCTATTAATAACGCCTCACTAGCAAGAAGGAATAAATCTCGTCTACTATAACCCGTAGTTCCAAACCCAGTACCTTCAGTAGAGGGAAGAGGCGGATTAGCCTCCATTTCGCAACCTTTGATACGTAATAGAATTGATAATTCTTTGTGACGTTGATACCCGTTGGATTTTCGAAAATTTACTAATTAGTTTAACCGGTTCGGAGCTATTGGAGCTGGATCTATCCTCGCAGGTACGTGAGTCGTGGCGATAACAACATTCCTGCGGATGTTGGAATTGCTGCGCCTGTCACCAATACTTTTCAATATTTGGCAAAGTAAGAATTTGGGATCAGCTTCTAGCTTATGATACGAACGATGAATATTCAATTCATGAATATCTTGAATCCATAGTGTACAAGGAGACATCTCTCTCGCCATTTCAAAAACGAGATTTAATCGGTGTACGCTTTCTTTCGAGATGAAATTTCCACGTGCATTGTTAAAAAAGGATCGGTTGTATATCAGCTTTTTCAGTGGTAGTTTCACCACTGGAAAGTAGGAATCGAATGCTACATCTCTAATAATGGAAGATCGGCCAGTTTCTATGGGTCCTACTAGCAAAATTCCTTTAGATGGTAATAATCCCGATTGGAGTGAGATAGGTATGTCATGACATGGCATATTTAGTAGACTGCCTCCTCGTCTCGTTGTTGCTGAAAGTAGAATATTTCTCTCGAGGGCGGAAAAAGCCCACTTCTCTGCAGGATCCAACTTACGGATCTTGTGACTCAGTAGATCATTTTGCCAGAATTGAAGTAAGTATGCCAAGACATTAGATCTTTCTTGTGGATAAGGTTCACGAGAAATCTCGTCGCTCAATAAATCATAGTTGGAATTCAATTTCGACACATACCTATGAAGAATTTTATTCGTCACTAAATGTTGAGTCAGTAGTTCTTTCTTACTATCTAGGATATCAGAGCTTTCTTTATGAAACATCCATGAATCGAGTTCATTTTTCACAAAGAAGAAAAAGATTATATTATTTATATAATTCAAGAATCTATTCAAAGAATAGATTAGTAGATCTCTCGTTGACATTTAGCTTGTCGAAGGGGAATACATTACCTCTTTCAAATAGGATCTACGCATTGGGTCTGTTAGATATTCGATGGTATCGAAACGTTTCCATGAATGAAAGAAATTGAAACCCGAAACGGCAGACAAAGGGTGTTTGAATAATGCGAGAACAATTAATACTGAGAGAATGAAGTAATAGAAGATAGACCTATTGGAAAATTGAGATACTGACCATCCTCCCGAATGTGAAATCTCCGCTTCATCAGGAATTTCTTCGAAAATAAGAAGACCTATCTCGGATACTATGGTATTGATATAATCGTTGTCAAATCTCAATCCTAGGCTTTGCAGTCTTTGGATTAAATAGGTTTTCGCGCCATCTACTACATCCTCAGCAATTATTTTATAAATTCTAGGTAAATTATGACTTGAGTCATAACTTATTTTAAGTACTATTTCTGGATATGTTTCTCTAATCGGATCATAGAAGTATCTCCACCAGGTGGGGGTAAAAAACCAAGGTATATAATCTCTAAATAAGCTCCACTTTTCACCGATATTGTCTTTCCAAAAGATCCAAGAGATCTTATATCTGTTCAAATCTTTTAATAATTCATTGAAATTGATAAAGTGGGATGGACGAGTAGCCTCTTTCCGGATAGATTGATCCGCGTAGTCCGTATCTTCGCACGCAACCTCCTTTCCAATCGATTCTGCTAGAGATCTCGATGTTACATCGTTGCATAGTGGGAGTCTTAGCGACCAGTAAAATGTTTCCACTTCTTCCGGTTCCCAGAAATACCTAATAGACAAATTCTTTTGATAGACCCGATCCGATACCAGATTCTCGGGACGGGATTGGGGTCGCTGATCCGACGATGAATCGGAGTTTATCGACGTCTTCCCCAAAGAAACTCCAGTGCTACTGCACGAATATAGAAATGACTCTATCGTTTCACGAGGAGATGAGTTCAAACTCGCCAGTAACCCCTTTAGATCCGAAATAGAATTGGAAAGTCCATCTGAGTGAGTTACTAATGCTGTGGATTCATGCAAATTAGACAAAATAAATTGAATTGGTGTGAGTACGTGGCCAGCAACCTCCCCTGCTGTTTGTCTCGATAAATTGGATGACAACGAATCCGACAGTTGGGGATGAATAATTGAGACGATACTAGATGAGACGGTTTCATCTTTGGAGCCCGCATAGAAGTTTTCTAGGACGTTGAGATAACTACTGTTGCATGTCCCAATAAGAAAATCCCTTTTGATTCTCGGAATGAAGTGGCTTCCGGCACAGTTCCGTATAGGTGAATCGTCTAGAAAGTTTAGTTTATTAACCTGATCGGAAATGTATCTCGAAATATTCCCACCAATATCTCTAGTTGAACCTCCCCCACGGTTTAAATCATGCAGAAACGGATTCCAAAATTGCCTCCCCGTAATGGAAAGAGCATCGTTTGAAAATCCTGCTCGGATGGATTCGATGCGGGGCAACCCGAGAGAAGTAGGATTCACTGCAGGTTCCAGCTCGGTCGAAGAGCCTACCGATTTCCTACTCACTAACAGTTTGGATTCAGTGAATAAACTCTTCTTTCTCCCAAGAATTGTTTTGAGGAAAAGTATCTGTTCGTCAATGTAACCATCGAATAAACTTGATAGAAGATCAAGCTTCATGAGATCTATCTTGTTCAATTTCTCGAGATCTATATCGTTCAATTTTTCGATGCAATAATCAATGGTATATATCAAAGCTTTCTGGCGAGTAACCTCAGCAACAATCATTTTATAAAGAAAAAAAGCATTGAGAAATCGATGAAAATCTTTTTCGTTCTGTTGATTGTTACTACCGAGACTGACACCAATATTACTTAGTAATTCGTTTCTTATTACTGATACACGGCAAATTGATTCCCCCAAGTCATACTTTAAGACTTCCCCGACAGGGAAAAAAGACGAATCCCCGGTCGTATCGAGCCATCTATGCACATTTGACTGAACATTTCTATACTCATCAATTTGAGAGGTAAAATATTCGTTCAATAGGCGCTCTACGTTATCTTTCCATTTCAATACTATTTATTCAGTTGCAATTCCTGTTACACCGGTGTACTCCCCGCTCCCCGCCCAGCCATCCAACCGATATTTGATTTGGGGAAAATATTCAGTAAATGATGCGCAGAAATAGTCATAGAAAAGAAATATGTATGTTGAGTAGAGAGGTATGATTCTATTTCGTCCATACAATCTAACTAAAGAATATATTGAATGTATGTTACCCCTTTTTTTCAATTAGTTTAAAAAAGTAGTATTTTCACTTCGATTACTTATTTTTCTAGGTATACCTAAGAAGATTTGAAAATAGTTTGGAAAAATCTCATTGAGGTTGAGGTGTCTGCTACCCGCTAGCCCAAGTTTCTCGCCAGATATTTGAGTAAGCGGCGTGTCACCCTTCGTTTTCAATGGAAATCCTTTCCCAGATTTGACGCTATTACTGACGTCAATAACTACTGCCCCACCAAAAATCAGATTTGATTTCTCAATTATCGAGAGAAATTTGGTGAGTCGATTTATTAATCCATTTTTTATTTGTAAATAAGTGTGTAGAATGGAAAATTCTTCCCCATTTTCGTCACAATCTAATCCGGATATACAGCCACGAAACGACGTCGTCTCTTCACGAGACGTAAATGGAGATAAGTCGGAAAAGGCTTCTCGCTCGGAATAAAATCCCGATCCATCCCCCTGGTGATCTGCTGAATTTCCGGATTCAAGTAACGCCTTGTCATAGGAGTTTAATACTACGGGACTTAATGAGTCGTTTCTCAATTGTGTTGCTTGTAACCGACCCAGATCTCGCTTGTTATGATTTTCCCAAAAGAATAACGAATCGAAATCACTTTGGTTGTTTCTGGAAACTACCAGATAATTATAGAATTTGAAAAACCTACTTGAATTTTGTAAACACCTACCCCTACAAAATGCCTGAATCCTTTCAGTCTCATCCTTGGATATATCTCCGCCAAGGAGTGAATCCCTCACCATGCATGCCTTCCATCTACCGGAAACCAGAGGAATCATAGCATCATGACGAACTAGCTTCCCTTTTATCATTGAACCTGCAGAAATATCTTCGCTCAAACTTAAGTAGTGGGAAACAGGTATTCCCCTCTTTCCATTCTTTCCAACAGATAAAGATCTTTCGAATCGGGGAAAGCAGTCGCAGGAGAAGTCACCAGAATTTTCCGCTTGTTTCTTTATTACTCCGTCACCCCCATTAATGACTCCCGCTAATACGAAACTTCTTTCGATCGACCTTTTGTCACTCAGGCAATGCATAGAAATTGGTATTGTTAGCAACATCAGCATCTCCAGGGTGATGCCACTACCTCTTCTTAGTGAATCACGCAGATTGCGTAAAAATAGTGAACTCAGAAATCACAAGTCAGATAATCTGATAAAAGGTTGATAATTGGAAGATGGACTAATTAAAAATTCTTCGAGATGTTGGTTTTTCAATGATTCGAAGAAGTGGTCTAATAGACTGACTTCCACTAACTCCGAAATTTTAGATGAAAAATCTGGACTTCCTACTCTTTCTTTTGCCACCTTTTTTACCTCATTTTCCTTTTTCATATTAATTCTATGCGGTAGAGACTATCTATTTCCCACATTTATTATACCAATAATTTAGGAAATTTCAAGATAGAGTGGAATAAATATTTCAGACGAGTCTAGTGATTTCTGTGAATAGTCGTATCCGAAACTTAAATTAGATCGGGAATTCTAAGTCGTTATTGTCGGGGAGACCCACACATATCCCACCCACCTTAACAATTCCTCCCTGTCGCAAGCAGAGCGATGGGATCGAATTACCCAATTGGATGGGCGAACGACGGGGATTGAACCCGCGCGTGATGGATCCACAATCCATTGCCTTGATCCACTTGGCTACGTCCGCCCCCTCTGTTGATTTAGTTGGCCCCCCCCCCCCCCCGGACGTGAACGAGATCTATCCGTTAGGCAAGCTAGGTAGGTTCTTTGGTTGATACACATACATATTAACTTTATGTATATAACAAGACAATAGAAAATCTTTGAAATGAGGAATGCAATCTCAATTTTTTTTTTTCATCCAAAAAAATTGGGGTGGGGGATTACAAGCATTCTGCAAATCGGAGTAGGAAACTTCGTAATCTATTAAATCACAGAAGGATATTCCAAATAGTTTTCAGAATTCAAGGTTGGAAACTGATAATTGTGAAATTGTGACAAGCTGTTATCACCCTTTTCATTCGTTCTACCGCACGAACCTTCACCTCATTGGACACCAAACCTCCCCCTCCGGAGTTAAGAGATTTGGTATCCAGTTGTGCTACATAGCCAGACGGATATTATCCGTTCATAGAAGGAGCTTCAACAGAAGCCAAGTCTAGAGGGAAGTTATGAGCGTTACGTTCATGCATGACTTCCATACCTAGGTTAGCACGGTTTATGATATCAGCCCAGGTGTTTATAACACGACCCTGGCTGTCAACCACGGATTGGTTGAAGTTAAAACCATTCAAGTTGAATGCCATAGTGCTAATGCCTAAAGCGGTGAACCAGATACCTACTACGGGCCAAGCAGCTAAAAAGAAGTGTAGAGAACGAGAATTGTTGAAGCTAGCATATTGGAAGATCAAGCGACCGAAATAGCCGTGAGCAGCTACGATGTTGTAGGTTTCTTCTTCTTGACCGAACTTATAACCTGCATTAGCAGACTCATTCTCAGTTGTTTCTCTGATCAAACTAGAAGTTACCAAAGAACCATGCATAGCACTGAATAGAGAGCCGCCGAATACGCCAGCTACACCCAACATGTGGAAGGGATGCATAAGGATATTGTGCTCAGCCTGGAAGACGATCATGAAGTTGAAAGTACCAGAAATGCCTAGAGGCATACCGTCAGAAAAACTTCCTTGACCAATTGGGTAGATCAAGAAGACGGCGGCAGCAGCTGCGACAGGAGCCGAGTACGCAACAGCGATCCAAGGACGCATACCTAAACGGAAGCTTAGTTCCCATTCGCGACCCATGTAGCAAGCTACACCAAGTAGGAAGTGAAGAACGATAAGTTCGTAAGGACCACCATTGTAAAGCCATTCATCGACGGAAGCTGCTTCCCAGATTGGGTAGAAATGTAACCCAATAGCTGCAGAAGTAGGGATGATAGCACCAGAGATAATGTTGTTGCCGTATAACAAAGAACCAGAAACGGGTTCGCGAATACCGTCAATATCTACAGGAGGAGCTGCGACGAAAGCAATGATGAATACAGAGGTTGCGGTTAGTAAGGTGGGAATCATTAAGACACCGAACCATCCGATGTAAAGACGGTTTTCGGTGCTGGTGATCCAGTCGCAGAAGCGACCCCATAGGCTTGCGCTTTCGCGTCGTTCTAAAGTTGCGGTCATGGTAATTTTCGGTTTTCGAGAAATAATTAGTGATTCCCCAGGCTAGTAAGCTTGTTAATTTGTAATATATCACAAAAACCTACCTGTGTCAACCGAAATTAATTGAGTCCCCAGAATTCTCGGATATGGGGGCTTCCTATTGATACCTCAAACAATTTTTAGCCATTGTTTTACAACAAGGCTTTCCCTTTTCAAAAAAGAATGAAATTTCTACTCCATGCGGTATGCGGTGCGCGCCTCAATCAATTTCAGTCTCTGAAAAAAAGGTCACGCGTCAAGCCTCTTTGCGAGGCACTCCGCAACTCTGCATTGGCCCCCCCCCCGCTATCCCATTAGGTTAGGAGGAGTATAATAATTAACAACCTAGAAAAAAGTAGTTGCCGATCCCCACTTGTGGCTTGGACACCCGTTATTCATCGTTGACTCCTCACTCAACCATTTCTTCATAGTGTTTTTTGATTCCCCGGTGGTTTGTGCCCCGGTTCCAATCCACAACGGAAAGATTGTGGATTGGAACGAATCCGAAACTAGCGGAAATGAGCAAAAGCTTTGTTAGCTTCCGCAACTTTATGAGTCTCCTCTTTCTTCCGTATAGCACTACCGGAATTCCTGGCGGCATCCATTGATTCATCACTCGATCTTGAAGCCATACTTCGACCTGAGCGTTTTCGACACGCAATTAATGACCACCGGATAGCCGAAGCTTTTCCCTCTGCCGGTACTACTTCAACGGGAACTCGATAAGTTGATCCACCTACACGTTTGGTTTCTGTCACTACATCGGGAGTTACCCCGCGCACCGCCTGTCGCAGAACAGACAGTGGGTTCCTATTTGTCTTTTACCTAATCCGCTTCATAGCCTGATGAAAAATCTGATAAGCCAGTGATTTCTTGCCATTTTTCAGGATACGATCAACTAGCATATTTACTAATCGATTACGATAAATTGGATCTGATTCGATATTTTTCTTTCTGTTCACTACACTGCTCCGATGTAACACAAGTTTACAAATATAAATATGTCAGATTTCAATCAATTCTTTTATTTCAATGGTATCTCAAGCTACTATTTTGGCTTCTTCACTCCATATTGTAGGGTGGATCCACCGGTTAGTCGAGGATCTCCCTCCAAACTGCACGTGCGACTTTCGTCGAATACAGCTTTCCACATGATTGAATAGAAACTATTCAAATGATTTTGAACCATTTATTTTTTAGGATCCAAATCATATTTACTCATCGCACATTGAGTATCCGTTT